TTTGGTTCTGCCAAAAAAAAGCCTTCTTTTTTTGAGCCTATTTCTAAAGAATTAAAAAAAAGAATCAAAAAATCTAAAACTAAGTCTTTTCTGGTTTTAAGGATTCTCAAAGAAAGAGCAACAATTTTCCTAAAAGTCGCAAAAGAAATTCAAAACTGGATTATCAAAAACTTTCTTTTTCTAAAAGAAAAAATAAACAACCTTTCAAAACGAAATCTAATTCCATTCGTTGGACCGAGCGAAATATATGAATTAAATGAAACTAAAAAAGATTTAATAATGAGTAATCAGATGATTCATGAACTATCTGTTCAAAAAAAATCCACGGAGTGGACAAATTCTTCAATCAGTGAAAAAAAAATAAAAAATTTGATTTATAAAATAAAGACAATCAGAAATCAAACAGACGAAATTGCAAAAGAAAAAGAAAACCTAACTAATAGTTGTAACAAACCGTGTTATGGTTTTAAAATAATTGAGTCATCAAAAAAAAGTTGGCAGACATTAAAAAGAAAAAATACCCGATTAATTCGTAAATCTTTTTTTTTTTTTAAATTTTGCATTGAACAACTGTCTCTAGTGATTTTTCTAGGTATCATTAATATTCCAAGAATTACTACACAACTTTTTTTTGAATCAACAAAAACAATTCTTGATAAATATATTTACAAGAATGAAGAAAATAGAGAAAAATTAAAAAAAAAAAAAAAACCATTTATTTTATTTCGACTATAAAAAATTTAATATCAAAAAAAAAAAAATGGAATTCTGACCTATGCTTTTTATCACAAGCATATGTATTTTACAAATTATCACAAATTCAAATTAGTAACTTTTCTAAATTAAAGGCTATTCTTGAATATAACATATGCATAACATCCTTTTTTGTTAAGAATCAACTAAAGGATTTTTTTCAAGAACAAGGAATCTTTCATTATGAATTGAAAGATAAAACCTTTTTTTATTCTGAAGTAAATCCATGGAAAAACTGGTTACGAAGTCATTCTCAATACAATTTACCTCAGATTGCATGGGCTAGATTAGTAACTCAAAAATGGAAGAAGAAAATAAACCAAGACTCCCTAGTTCTAAATCCAAGTTTAACCAAAAAAGATTCATATGAAAAAAACAAATTTGATAATTACAAAAAACAAAAATTTTTTGAGGCCGACTCATTATTAAATCAAAAAAAAAATTTAAAAAAAAATTGTATATATAATTTTTTTTGCTACAAATCTATTCATTCTGCAGAAAAAATTTTTGACATGTCTTCTATAGGCATTACTCAAAATAATTGTTTAGTCTCTTGTTTTCTAGAAAAATATAATATTAGGGGTATAGGGGAAGTTGGGCATAGAAAATATTTGGATTGGAGAATTCTCCACTTTTGGTTTAGAAAAAAAGTAAATATTGAGCCCTGGGTTGATACCACAAGTCAAAAAAAATATAGTCAGACTAAAGTTCAGAATTATCAAAGAATTGATAAAATAACTCCGCCGGGTCTTGCCAATCAAAAAAGAAACTTTTTTGATTGGATGGGAATGAATGAAGAAATACTAAATCCTCGTATAACAAATTTTGAATTTTTTTTCTTTCCAGAATTTTTCTTATTTTCTAGTACATATAAAATGAAACCATGGGTCATACCAATTAAATTACTTCTTTTCAATTTTAATGAAAAAAAAAGTGTTAATCAAAAGATCACTCTAAAGAAAAAACTAAAGAAAAAAGGTTTTATAGGATCAAATGCAAAAAAATACCTTCGATTTTATAATCTAACTAAAGAAGAAAAAGAATCAGCAGGTGAAGGAGAGCTTGAATCAGATAAAGAAAAAAAAAGAAATCCTGAATTAGTTTTATCAAACCAAGAAAAAAAGATTGAAGAAAATTATGCAGAATCGAAGATAAAAAAACGTAAAAATAAAAAACAATACAAAAGCAATACCGAAGCGGAACTTGATTTATTTCTCACAAGGTATTCGCGTTTTCAATTGCGATGGAATTTTTTTTTTAATCAAAAAATTCTCAATAATGTAAAAGTATATTGTCTCTTAGTTAGACTAAAAAACCCAAACGAGATAGCGATATCTTCTATTGAAAGAGGAGAAATGAGCCTGGATATTCTAATAATTGAGAAGAATTTCACTTTTACAAAATTAATGAAAAAAGGAATATTGATTATTGAACCTGTCCGTTTGTCTGTAAAAAACGATGGACAACTTATTATATATAGAACCATAGGTATTTCATTTGTTCATAAAAAAAAAAAAAAAAAAAAGTAAAAGATACAAAAAAAAAAGCTATATTGATAAAAAAAATAATTATGATTTCTTTATCCCAGAAAATATTCTACCCCCTAAACGACGTAGAGAATTTCGAATTCTAATTTGTTTCAACTTAAAAAAAAAAAATGCGAGGGATAGAAATTTAAGATTTGATAAGAATATTAAAAACTTGACCATAGTTTTGCATAAAAAGAAAGATCTTGATAAGGATAAAAATAACCTAATTCAATTTAAATCCTTTCTTTGGCCCAATTTTAGATTAGAAGATTTAGCTTGTATGAATCGCTATTGGTTTAATACTACTAACGGAACTCATTTCAGTATGATAAGAATACATATGTATACGCGATTTCAAAGTAATTAATGATAGATCTTTTTTACTTTTTTACTATATATAATATATAAGTTGCGATATATGAAAAAAATTGATAAATATGAGGGATTTTGAAAAATTGAATCTTTATACATGAGATTAATTTAATCAATGACATAAGATATCAATTAGAGCAGATCCATAAATAAATTAACAGAATCCTCCTCTTTTTAATCTAAATTTAGACTTTTTTTTCGAAAATTAAGAAGTTTCTAATTAAATTAAGCTCCTTGTACAAAAAAACTACCATTATTATTACTGATCAGTAAAATTCATATCTTTCAATTCATATTAAAAAGGGAAGGATTTCTTTTTATGATAAAAAATACATTCATTTCATTTCAAGAAAAAAAAGAAGAAAGCAGAGGATCTGTTGAATTTCAAGTATTCAGTTTCACTAATAAGATACGAAGACTTACTTCACATTTGGAATTGCACAGAAAAGATTATTTATCTCAGAGAGGTCTACGAAAAATTCTGGGAAAACGTCAACGACTGCTGGCTTATTTGTCAAAAAAAAATAGAGTACGTTATAAAGAATTAATTAATCAGTTGAATATTCGGGAATTAAAAACTCGTTAAATTCCAAAATTGTGAATTTAGTTAATTTTTTAGATCTTGAATTTTTTGATAAACTTCTTTTTCAACAATCTAATTCATGCCAGAACGAATCAAGGAAAAACTTATGAAGAGACCCGTTACAGGAAAAGATCTTATGATAATCAATATGGGACCTCACCACCCATCCATGCATGGCGTTCTTCGCTTAATTGTTACTCTAGATGGTGAGGATGTTGTTGACTGTGAACCAATATTGGGTTATTTACACAGAGGAATGGAAAAAATTGCGGAAAACCGAGCAATTATACAATACTTACCTTATGTAACGCGATGGGATTATTTAGCTACTATGTTTACAGAAGCAATAACAGTAAATGGACCCGAACAGTTGGGAAATATTCAAGTTCCTAAAAGGGCCAGCTATATCAGAGTAATTATGCTGGAATTGAGCCGTATAGCTTCTCATCTGTTATGGCTCGGCCCTTTTATGGCAGATATTGGTGCACAGACTCCCTTTTTCTACATTTTCAGAGAACGAGAATTTATATATGATCTATTCGAAGCTGCCACCGGTATGAGAATGATGCATAATTTTTTTCGTATTGGAGGAATAGCGGCTGATTTACCTTATGGTTGGATAGATAAATGCCTAGATTTTTGTGATTATTTTTTAACAGAGGTTGTTGAATATCAAAAACTGATTACACGAAATCCTATTTTTTTAGAACGCGTTGAAGGAGTTGGGATTATTGGTGGGGAAGAAGCAATAAATTGGGGTTTATCCGGACCAATGCTACGCGGGTCCGGAATACCATGGGATCTTCGTAAAGTTGATCGTTATGAGTCTTACGATGAATTTGAATGGGAAATTCAGTGGCAAAAACAAGGAGATTCGTTAGCTCGTTATTTAGTACGACTTAACGAAATGACAGAATCCATCAAAATTATTCAACAGGCTCTGGAAGGACTTCCGGGGGGTCCCTATGAGAATTTAGAAAGCAGAGGCTTTGATAGAAAAAGAAATAAAGAATGGAATGATTTTGAATATCGATTCATTAGTAAAAAACCTTCTCCTACTTTTGAATTATCAAAACAAGAACTTTATGTAAGAGTTGAAGCTCCAAAAGGGGAATTGGGCATTTTTCTCATAGGAGATCAAAGTGGTTTTCCTTGGAGATGGAAAATCCGACCACCGGGTTTTATTAATTTGCAAATTCTTCCTGAACTAGTTAAAAGAATGAAATTGGCTGATATTATGACGATACTCGGTAGCATAGATATAATTATGGGAGAAGTTGATCGTTAAAATGATAATTTATGCAACAGAAGTACAAACTATAAATTCTTTTGTTAGATTGGAATCTTTAAAAGAGGTCTATGAACTCATATGGATATTTATCCCTATATTTTCTCTTGTATTGGGAATCATAACGGGTGTACTAGTAATTGTGTGGTTAGAAAGAGAAATATCTGCAGGGATACAACAACGTATTGGACCTGAATACGCTGGCCCATTGGGAATTCTTCAAGCTCTAGCCGACGGGACAAAACTACTTTTAAAAGAAGATCTTCGCCCATCTAGAGGAAATACTCCTTTATTTAGTATTGGACCATCTATAGCAGTTATCTCAATTTTACTAAGTTATTCAGTAATTCCCTTTAGCAATCACCTTGTTTTAGCGGATCTCAATATCGGTATTTTTTTATGGATTGCTATCTCAAGTATTGCTCCGATTGGACTTCTTATGTCAGGATATGGATCAAATAATAAATATTCTTTTTTAGGTGGTCTGCGAGCTGCTGCCCAATCGATTAGTTATGAAATACCATTAACTCTATGTGTTTTATCAATATCTCTACGTGCGATTCGTTGAAACATAGACGTTTATTTTTACTATTCTGTTTCTTCTAGACGAATTAAGTTAAAAACAGAATATATAGATATTTCTCTTTCGGGTTAATCTTAATAAAAGGAATTTGATAGTTATATATGAGTGAAAAAAACTGCTCATAAATTAGCAGTAAAAATAAAAATTGAGTCTCATTTCCTATGTACAAAGGTTAAACGGAAATAAATGTAAGAATCACTTTACCCCAAGGTTGGTTGATTAGTCATCCTGGCTTGAAGCGGGTTAAAAATATTAACCGTATGACGTTTTCACTATCAGTTATATAGATTACACATACATGTATTACAAAGTGAGCGGCAATTAGGTAAAAATGAGTGGATGGTTAGAAACACCAAAATACACAAAGAATTTGTAATAGAGATTAACCAAATTGAAAAGGATATTTATGCATAACATAAGATAAAAAAAAAAAAGAAGGTTAATTGGGGCTTGAAATTAGTAGAAATGATCAAACAGTACTCCCCAAGATTCCGATTCAGAGTATGCTCCTATCCACCGATAAATGTAATGACTATCAGAAACGAAATAATCCTTTATTTTTTAAGTCCACCAACTTTTTTTCTAAAAAAGAAAGAAGAATAGGAACGAAACAAGGATAGTTTTTTCGTAGATTTCGAAAATAAAATAGAATTTCTGTCATAAATAATAAACTAATAGGAGATCTAATTCTTTTTCGTAATTGAAAACCACGATGGGCTGAAATACCTCTTTTTATTTTTACAAGGAGTATTTTATTAAAGTATTTAAGTTATTACTCAACAAATAGAAATTTAAATTTGTAAAGGATGAGATGAATTCAGAAGCGCTTTTTTTAATTCTTAGAATTTGAGCAGACAGAATTCCATTGGTATAATTTGGGACCCCAGATATATTTATATTTCATTTATTTTAGAACACATCATATCCATCTAAATAATACTAATCTGGTCCTTAGATTTATTTATGACCCCCGAGGAGCCGTATGAGGCGAAGACCTCATGTACGGTTTTGTAATAGCGGTGAGAATAGTAATGTTATCACCGACTAGGATTATCTAACAGTTTAAGTACAGTTGATATAGTTGAGGCACAATCAAAATATGGTTTTTGGGGATGGAATTTGTGGCGTCAACCTATAGGTTTTATCATTTTTCTAATTTCGTCCCTAGCAGAATGCGAGAGGTTACCGTTTGATTTACCAGAAGCGGAAGAAGAATTAATAGCAGGTTATCAAACTGAATATTCAGGTATCAAATTTGGTTTATTTTATGTTGCTTCTTATCTAAATCTATTAATTTCCTCATTATTTGTAACAGTTCTATACTTAGGCGGTTGGAATATTTCTATCCCGTATATATCTATTTTGGAGCTATTTGAAAGGGATCCAATTTTTGGAACAACAATTGGTATCTTTATTACATTAGCGAAAACTTATTTGTTCTTGTTCATTTCTATCGCAACAAGATGGACTTTACCTAGGCTAAGAATGGATCAACTATTAAATCTTGGATGGAAATTTCTTTTACCTATTTCCCTTGGTAATCTATTATTAACAACTTCTTTCCAACTCTTTTCACTCTAAATTGCAAACGAATCCAACAGATTCATTACTTGTTTTAAACAAGAGAAAGAAACAAAGAGAAAATTATTCATAGATAATTACAATATGCTTCCTATGATAATTGGGTTCATGAATTATGGTCAACAAACCCTACGAGCTGCAAGGTATATTGGTCAAGGTTTCACGATTACCTTATCCCACACAAATCGTTTACCTGTAACTATTCAATATCCCTATGAAAAATTAATAACATCGGAACGTTTCCGCGGTCGAATCCATTTCGAATTTGATAAATGCATTGCTTGTGAAGTATGTGTTCGAGTATGTCCTATAGATCTGCCTGTTGTTGATTGGAAATTGGAAACTAATATTCGAAAAAAACGATTGCTTAATTACAGTATTGATTTTGGAATTTGTATTTTTTGTGGTAATTGTGTTGAGTATTGTCCAACAAATTGTTTGTCAATGACTGAAGAATATGAATTTTCAACTTATGATCGTCACGAATTGAATTATAATCAAATAGCTTTGGGTCGTTTACCAATGTCAGTAATTGACGATTACACCATTCGAACAATTTTGAATTCACCTCAAAAAAAAAACGGGTAAACCCATTAATTTTATAAAAAAAAGAATTCCAAATTTATTATATAAAGAATTAAATGAAAAAACTTGTATATTATTTATATAATAATATTAAGTATTAATATTAAGGCTCATTCTTTTAATATATTCGTAATTACTTTCTTTAAATAGATAGGTGGAAATCCACTTTAGAATAAAAGGGGCAAAACTATTATTAATAATTGTATCTACATCAATTCATATTCATTAGATTCTAATTTCACTCTATTAGAAACATTTTAGAAAAATATTCAAAAAGAATTCCCCGGTTAAATTAATAAGGTCATGAAAAGGGTTTCTATTTTTTTCTTAATTTTAATAATATAATGGATTTGCCTGGATCAATACATGATTTTCTTTTAGTTTTTCTGGGACCCGGTCTTCTCGTAGGAGGTCTGGGAGTGGTATTACTTCCTAACCCAATATTTTCAGCCTTTTCCTTAGGATTTGTTCTTGTTTGTATATCTTTATTGTATATTCTATCAAATTCCCATTTTGTAGCTGCCGCACAACTCCTTATTTACGTCGGGGCCATAAATGTTTTAATCATATTTGCTGTGATGTTCATGAATGATTCAGAATATTCCACAGATTTTAATCCGTGGACCGTTGGGGATGGGATTACTTCATTGGTTTGTACAACTATTCTTTTTTCATTAATTTCTACTATTCTCGATACGTCTTGGTACGGGGTTATTTGGACTACAAGATTAAACCAGATTCTCGAACAAGATTTAATAAGTAATAGTCAACAAATAGGAATTCATTTATCAACAGAATTTTTTCTTCCATTTGAACTCATTTCACTAATTCTTTTAGTTGCCTTGATAGGTGCAATTTCTGTGGCTCGTCAATAAAAAACGTTCTGATTTAGTAAAGACCAAAGAAAACTTTGTGTATGTTATGATATTTTTTTCCGTTCATTCAATTACATTTGAGTGAATGCTATTTCAGATTTTAACTCCCCATTTTTATATTTGATATATATTTGAAAAAAATTTTCCCTAATATAGTTTTTATTCTAGTTGATTTAATCTGGTGAATGATTTTTATTATTCATATTGAAATGAATCAAAATTGATAAGGAGTTGCTGAATGATACTCGAACATGTACTTGTTTTGAGTGCCTTTTTATTTTTGATTGGTCTTTATGGATTGATTACGAGTCGAAATATGGTTAGGGCTCTTATGTGTCTTGAACTTATACTCAATGCAGTTAATATGAATTTCGTAACATTTTCGGATTTTTTTGATAATTCCCAATTAAAGGGGGATATTTTCTGCATTTTTGTTATAGCAATTGCAGCCGCTGAAGCAGCTATTGGATTAGCTATAGTCTCCTCAATTTATCGTAACAGAAAATCAACTCGCATCAACCAATCGACCTTATTAAATAAGTAGCATAAATAAAAAATTATAGATTAAAATTGGCATATATATATAATAGGTTTTGACTTACTAGATTATATTTGTGAAAATCTAAGAAATCCAAGTATTTTAGCCCTTTTTTTTATCAATTGAGCCAGAATTCATTACAAAAATTCTAGTAAAGGAAATCATTGCTTCATCTAGTATTTTAATATATCATTTAGTTAGAAGTTTACTAGATTGAAAATTTATGACATTCAAAAAACTATAGATCCTATGTCACATTCAGTAAAAATTTATGATACCTGTATAGGATGTACTCAATGTGTCCGAGCATGCCCTACAGACGTATTAGAAATGATACCTTGGGATGGATGTAAAGCTAAGCAAATAGCTTCCGCTCCAAGAACTGAGGACTGTGTTGGTTGTAAGAGATGTGAATCCGCCTGTCCAACGGATTTTTTGAGCGTTCGAGTTTATTTATGGCATGAAACAACTCGAAGCATGGGTCTAGCTTATTGATACGTTACCGAAAACCTCATTTGAATAAATTTTATTTTTTTTATTGACAAGTACTCGTACTCAAAAAAGTTAAATTATATTTTTTTTATTTATATATTTTTTTGAGTACGCGTTCTTTGGACCTGGTGTATCTTGTCTTTACCACGAATGATTTTCCTTGGTTAACAATAATTGTTGTTTTTCCAATATCTGCCGGTTCGTTAATGTTATTTCTCCCGCATAGGGGAAATAAAGTCAATAAGTGGTATACTATATGCATTTGTATCTTAGAACTTCTTCTAACGACCTACGCTTTTTGTTATAATTTTAAAATGGACGATCCATTAATTCAACTCTCCGAAGATTATAAATGGATCAATTTTTTTGATTTTTACTGGAGACTGGGGATAGATGGACTTTCTATCGGAACGATTTTACTGACCGGATTTATTACTACTTTAGCTACTTTAGCGGCTTTTCCCGTTACTCGGGATTCCCGATTATTCCATTTCCTGATGTTAGCAATGTACAGCGGTCAAATAGGATCATTTTCTTCTCGGGATCTTTTACTTTTTTTCATTATGTGGGAATTAGAATTAATTCCAGTTTATCTACTTTTATCCATGTGGGGTGGAAAGAAACGTCTGTATTCAGCTACAAAATTTATTTTATACACTGCAGGAAGTTCTATTTTTTTATTAATAGGCGTTTTAGGTATAAGTTTATATGGTTCTAACGAACCAACATTAAATTTAGAACTATTAGCTAATCAATCCTATCCTGTCACACTCGAAATACTATTTTATATTGGATTTCTTATTGCTTTTGCCGTCAAATCGCCGATTATACCTTTACATACTTGGTTACCTGACACCCACGGCGAGGCACATTACAGTACCTGTATGCTTCTCGCTGGAATCTTATTAAAAATGGGAGCATATGGGTTGGTTCGAATCAATATGGAATTATTACCTCACGCCCATTCTATGTTTTCTCCTTGGTTGATGGTAGTCGGTACAATCCAAATAATTTATGCAGCTTCAACATCTCCCGGTCAACGTAATTTAAAAAAGAGAATAGCCTATTCTTCTGTATCTCATATGGGTTTTATAATTATAGGTATTGGTTCTATAACGGATCCTGGACTTAATGGAGCTATTTTACAAATAATCTCTCATGGATTTATTGGCGCTGCACTTTTTTTCTTGGCAGGAACGAGTTATGATAGAATTCGGCTTGTTTATCTTGATGAAATGGGTGGAATGGCCATCTCCATTCCAAAGATATTTACAATGTTCACTATCTTATCGATGGCTTCCCTTGCATTACCGGGCATGAGTGGTTTTGTTGCAGAATTAATCGTTTTTTTTGGAATAATTACCAGTCAAAAATATTTCTTAATTTCCAAAATTTTAATTATTTTTGTAATGGCAATTGGAATGATATTAACTCCTATATATTTATTATCTATGTCACGCCAAATGTTCTATGGATACAAATTAATTAATGTCAAAAACTTTTCTTTTTTTGATTCTGGACCCCGAGAGTTATTTCTTTCAATCTCTATTCTTCTACCCATAATTGGTATTGGGATTTATCCTGATTTTGTGCTCTCATTAGCAAGTGACAAGGTCGAATCCATTTTATCTAATTATTTTTATGGATAGTTTTAAGGAAAAAAAAAAGTATTAAATTGAATTGTAATCAGAAGCCTTTGGCCTTTGTATTGTGAGAACCTTTTGAATCATTGTACTACTTGATTCAAAAGGTTCTTACTTATTTACTACTAAATCTAAATTAGATTTCTTAACTTATATGATATGAAGTTTTATAAAGATGCTATTCTTTTTTATTTGGATTCCTTTCTTTTTTTGTTAATGTTTTTTTTATTTAATTTGATGTAAATGAACCATAACTGTGTAAACCTATTCCTAAAAGATTGACGCCAAAATAGCATATCCAAATTAAAAGAAAGCCTATTGAAGCCACAATTGCAGAATTTATGCCCCTAACATTCCTATTTGTTTTAATATGTAAATAAATTGCAAATATGGTCCAAGTAATAAATGCCCAAGTTTCTTTTGGATCCCAATTCCAATATGAACCCCATGTCTCATTAGCCCATACAGCTCCTGAAAGAATGCCGACGGTTAAAAAGATAAACCCAAGACTAATAATCCGAAAACTCCAATAATCTAATTGTTCAATCAATTGATACCTATAATAATTTCTAGAAAAACGAAAATTAATGTTTGGTTGTAGTAAAATAGAATTTCTTTCGTTTATGTAGTAAAGTACATCAAAAGAAAATAATTCATTTAATAAATTTTTTTTTTTACTATTCTTTTTCCAAAAAGTGGGTCCGACTTTGCGAAATGTAATGACTAGAAGAGCTATTGATAATAATGATCCGCATAACAGAGCGCCATAGCCTAATATCATCATACTTACGTGCATCATTAACCACTGGGACTGGAGAGCTGGTACTAATATTGCAGACTGAGGCATTTTGTTTAAAAGACCTGAAGTAGCAAAACCTTGAATAAAAAGAGCACTTGGCGCAGTTATTGCGTTTAAGTGATTTTTTTCTTTTTTCTTAAAATAAGAAACTATATGAATAATTGAAAAAGTCCATGAAAGAAAAATTAATGATTCATATAAATTACTTAATGGAAAATGTCCTGAATAAATCCAACGAGTGAATAATAATCCTGTTATACCAAAAAATGTAATTACGATTCCTTTATCTGATGAATCAAAAAATCCTATGATTTCATCTAAATTAACTAAGAAAGTGAAAAAATAAATTGTCAGTACAATTGAAACGACTGAAAAAGATATATGAGTTAATATATGCTCTAAAATTGAAAAAATCATAAAAAATTTGTTAAAAATTAATAAATTAATACTAGGTTTTCCCCGATTTTAGAAAAAAAAAAAGTCGGGTATTCATTTTATTATAAAACTTATAATATCTCTTTTATAAGATCTTATGCCGCTACTCGGACTCGAACCGAGATGCTCTAGCACTGCTTCCTAAGAGCAGCGTGTCTACCAATTTCACCATAGCGGCAACTTGTTCAAAACAATACTAACAAGTTTTTTTTTTATCGTCGAGATTAAAATTTAAATAAAGAAGCCAATTCTATGGCATTGACAATGGGTTTCATGAATAAAAATTTGTTTAAATTAGGTATTTTGGGTCTTAATCCAATTAAGATCTTTTTTTTTATCTGAGTTATTTTAAATTATTTTAATTGACTTTTTGTCCTTTTTTTTTTCTAGAATACAATAATACAATGAAAGAAAAATTTAACTAAATTAAAGTAGTAGGGACTTCAACCCAAAGACAAAACTCTAAAAGCTTTTTATCATTTTTTTTTATTTCTTATTTATAAGATTAAAAAAATGATAAAGAGCATTTATAAGTTCTATTAATAAAAATGTTTTTTCTCAAAACGAAAACTTTTCCAAAATCTTTAGAAATAAAAAAAAAAATCCGATTTGCCTAATTGCTCAAGATAAATAAAAAAAATAATCCTAAAAATATCTATTTTTCTGCATCTTTTTTTTGTACAAATATAAGATTTTTTGATCGCTTAAAAATCATAATCGCTTAAAAATAATATATTATTATTTATTATTATTATCTAATATTCATTTATTGTGACTTATTGTAGCTCGATGCTTTTATAACTTTGATTCCAAGTAAAGAATATAAAGAATATAATAATTCATAGAAATCAAAATTCCTAAAGGGAGAAATTGAAAAATTTTTAACTTAAATAAATTTAAAGAACCTATTGATTTCGCTTAAAGATCCTTTATTTCCTCGTTAAGAGGAAATAAAAGATCTTTATTTATTATTGCATTAAGTTAGTGATAGGGAAAAAAAGAATCCCCCTTTTGGAAATTAAATTTTGGAAATTAAAAAAAGAAACGTGAACCTTCCTTTTTTATCCATATATTATCTTTTTTTCTCTTTTGCTTCCTTTTTCTTTATTTTATATGTATTCTAAAAAATTTGTTTTTACGTTAGGATAATTCTAATTCTTCTAGTTTTTTTATTTTTTTTGTTGTACAAAAAAACTTTTTGAATTACCTGTAGAAAGTGATTTCCCTAACGAAAAAGCTTTCAACGATGTCCAATATCCCTTCCTTTTCCAATTTTTTTTACGAATACGCTTTTTAGAGATAGAAGTACGTTTTTTTGGAACTGCCATTCAAAAATGAAAAAAGTTTTTCAGTGGTATAATTGGATGTCAAAGACATTTATTATTCTATTCTTTCGTACTCTAGATCGAGTTATTTTTTCTTTCAAATTTTATTATATATTATTTTTAAAACAAAAAAGACATTCAAAAGTTTTAAACTCAACAGTTATTAATTTTTTTTTATTTACTGTTTGAAATCCGTACGAAAGTGCTCATTTAATTAATCTATACTGATAGATTATCAAATAAAAAAAAAGCTCACTTAGTGTACTGGAAGATAATAACTAAATTCCAGAATTAAAATTCCTTAATAATTCTAAATAATCGGACTCAAATAACTTTTTTTTTTTAGGTAAAGTTTTTTTATTATATAATTAATATTTAATTATTTTTTGCCGTGTAAATCTTTGTTCTATTCTTAATATATGTATATAAATTATTGTAATACGGAATTATAATTCACTTTTTCTATATCTGCATAAAATCACAATTTTATTTAGATTTTATTTAGTAGTAATAAAAAAAAAAAAAGACAAATAATTTTTTTGACAGTAACTTAGTACTATTATTTAATCACTTCTAATTTTTTGATTTGAATATATATTTCTTTTCAACGGTTTATGAAGGATTATACTAATTCGAAAAAAATTTCTATTTAGGTTTGAAATCGCGTGCTTTTTTATTGTCCCCTTTGAAAAAAAATAGATATATACAAACCAGTGAATAAGAAATAATAAATTTAAGAATAAAATAAAAAGGGTTTTTTATTTTATGGAACATACATATCAATATTCATGGATCATCCCTTTCATTCCACTTCCAGTACCTTTTTTACTAGGAATTGGACTTCTACTTTTTCCAACAGCAACAAAAAATTTGCGACGTATGTGGACTTTTCTGAGTATTTTTTTGTTAAGTATAGTTATGATCTTTTCACTCTATCTATCTAATCAACAAATTTTTCTAAGTTGCATTCATCAAAATGTATGGTCTTGGACTATAAATAATGAATTTTCTTTTGAGTTCGGTTACTTTATGGATCCACTTACTTCTATTATGTCAATATTAATTACAACTGTTGGAATTTTTGTTCTGATTTATAGTGACAATTATATGTCTCATGATCAAGGATATCTGAGGTTTTTTGCTTATATGGGTTTTTTTAATACTTCAATGTTAGGATTAGTTACTAGTTCTAATTTGATCCAAGTTTATTTTTTTTGGGAATTAGTTGGAATGTGTTCGTATTTATTAATAGGTTTTTGGTTCACACGACCTATTGCAGCGAATGCTTGTCAAAAAGCTTTTGTAACTAATCGTGTAGGGGATTTTGGTTTATTATTAGGAATTTTAGGTCTTTATTGGATAACTGGTAGTTTCGAATTTCAGGATTTGTTCGAAATATTCAATAATTTAATTTTAAATAATAGAGTAAATCTCTTATTCCTTACTTTGTGTGCATTTCTATTATTTGTGGGTCCTATTGCTAAATCCGCACAATTTCCTCTTCATGTATGGTTACCTGATGCCATGGAGGGCCCTACTCCTATTTCGGCTCTTATACATGCTGCTACTATGGTAGCGGCGGGGGTTTTTCTTGTAGCTCGTCTTCTTCCTCTTTTTAT